GTAACAAGTCCCTATATGATTTCTGGTGGAATCGGAAAGCACTAAGTACAAGCAAGATACACAGTTGCCCCTTGGAAGTCTCAAGGGAATGTGACTAATGGAATATGTAGGAATAGTAAGACCTATTGTTGCCTTTCATAAACAAAAAGCAGAAAATAAAATATACCATCAAGATATATAACTATCTATCACATACTCCTAATTTCCCATCTAAGCCTTACTGTCTCTACTTCTGTGAAGTGTGAAACAATTGGAAGACACCCTATTACATTCTTGGCGGGGTTACCCCAACGAAAGCACTTTTTTTCACTTTTATTCTATAAAAGTCAATCACCCATACAATATTAATTGAAAACCTGAGCACTCAGAGACTCTCATGAGTTTGTATGGATACAAAGTATCTTCAGTTCTTTCCACAACTCCTAATTGGATTCCCCACCAGCCTACCCAATCTACTTCAAGACTCAGTCAGTAAACACTAGTAGGGTAAGGTAATTAGGAAGTATTTATAGTCCTTCCTATAACCCCTTCTTGGATCCTAGGAGCAAGGATTTACAGTTTCTTAGGAACCTTCCCTTGGATACACGGATTTAGGGTCCCTGACTTTCGTAGTTTGAATCTCACAATTGAATCTTACTATGGATTTGATTCGATTGATAAATCAAATCAATGGCCTGAACGCATCAGCAATCCGTAATTAAGTGAGTATTTCTTTATTTATATTGGTAATTCATATTGGTATGGTACAGGTTTGGGTCACACCCCGATTTTTGAAGAAATAATTGAAAGTCAACCCCCCGATTCTTAAAATTGGGTATCGACAGTCCCCGCCCCTTACCTCTGCTTCTGCCAGGCAAGAATTTTGTGAGTTCTATTAGTTTAGTAGGGTAAGAAATTCCGAGTCTTTTGTTAATCAGGCGACACCCGGATTTGAACTGGGGAGAAAGGATTTGCAGTCCCCCGCCTTACCACTCGGCCATGCCGCCAAAACGATACAAAATAGATATAGATGGAAATATTCTGGGGAATTGCTGAACCATTTCTTTTTTTTGATTGGGTCCTGTTGTTCTCTTAGATTGATTGTATTTCAAAACACACAACACCTAAATAAAAGCTTTCCCCTTTTTTTCTATTGAAAGAGAAAAATGGATTTCCAGTCACAGAATCCAAAATTCAGAGCAAGTTGGAAGCATTAATGACTGTGAATTCATGAATGGTTCTTGGATTTTGATCTCCAATTTGGTTTCCTTAATGACATAAGGAGATCAAATTGATATACGACTAATCAGTCTCAATTCTTTTCCATAATTAATCCTTTTCAATTTCAATTATAACAACAATTATGTGTATATGTAAACCCCAGAACAGAAATTATTACACGGATACCTAGTCAGGTATCTTATCTACATATTCCTATTAGAAAATCGTCGTGCTTGCATTTTTCATTGAATATATTGAATATAAAATAGAAATTTGGATATAGCACGACCTATGTTGCCTCAAGGGAACTTCGATAAAAGATGGGATATACGGATAGCTAGATAGTTATATCTGCATGTACTTAATAAATATGACTTCTCTTACGCACTTCAATCGTATTCTACTAATTAACAAATGGGTAGAAATATCTTTTCTCTCTGCGAATCATTTTTTGAACAACGGAATCAATGAAATAAATTAAGTGCTAAAATCAAAGTCAACTCTAGACGGTTCCTGATTATTCTGTCTTTATCTCACTCATTCCTTATCTCACTCATAGAGAACAGATTCAATTCCGAATCCATTTATGGTACCCAATCTGGTCGTAATATCATAAGGTAGAAATTGGATCTATTTTGATATTCTATACAAGACTCCATAAGTCTAAGTGGCAGAATTTTGTTTCCAGGAATGTTTTATCAATTCATTTCCATTTGTATCTGTCGCAAATTCGAATTTGAGTCACATTTTTTTTTATTCCTCCGTTCATACGTATTTAGTACATATATATATGTATATGGGGTTGGATAAAATTTCATGTTGTTCAAATGAGCAAAATATACATTCCATCGTTGCTAGATCAATCTATATGGTTCAACGAAGAGTGAGCCAATAGTTGGATTTTTTCGATAAACGGAAAACTTAAGATGTTCCGGGATGGAAATGAGGGAATGTATACAATACCAGGGTTTAGTCAGATACAATTTGACGGATTTTGTAGGTTCATTGATCAAGGCTTGATGGAAGAACTTCATAAGTTTCCAAAAATTGAAGATACAGATCAAGAAATTGAATTTCAACTATTTGTGGCAACATATCAATTGGCAGAGCCCTTGATAAAAGAAAGAGATGCTGTGTATGAATCACTCACATACTCTTCTGAATTATATGTATCCGCGGGATTAATTTGGAAAACCGGTAGAGATATGCAAGAACAAACCGTATTTATTGGAAATATTCCTCTAATGAATTCCCTGGGAACCTCTCTAGTAAGTGGAATATACAGAATTGTAATCAATCA